CATTCAATGAGCATCTTAGCATTTCCCTTCTAGATGAAAAAGAGTAACTGGACTTTCATTCGTATTGTGGAGGGGCTCAAATAAAAAAAGAAAAAGAGGTTCTCATTGCTATTCCCCAATTGGGAAGATATCATATAATATACATTTTGTATGAGCAGATCCTGTCCTTCCACTCTTTGATTGAATTCTTTTAGCTAATTTTTTTTAGCTATTCAATTTGAGATATATACAAAAATTTAACATACTTTTGGAATAAGAAAAGTATGAACAGAGAGTACAAAAATACAAATGAAAAAGAAAGTAAAGAATATCTATTCCGATCCGTCTCAATGAATTAATTTCATTTGTATGAGGTATGAATATCTATCCGATACATTATTCACGTGTCAGGAACCAGATTTGAACTGGTGACACAAGGATTTTCAGTCCTCTGCTCTACCAACTGAGCTATCCCGACCATTTCTCGTGCATCATCTTAGCAGAATACTTATATCTATGTCAATGAATTTCTTAGATCTTCAAAAAGAAGACTTTCTTTGTTTGTAAATGTAAGTAAAAAAATATGGACTATGAATAATTCAATAACGGAGATTCCTTGAACATATATGTTCATATTGTATTATACAAAACAAATGAGATTGGATTGGAAAAAGATACGAAGATTTCTATTCGTATCCATTTGTGAAAGAACAGAGTGAATGAAATGAGAAAGATATTTCAGTTTGTTTAAACTGAGCTCCACTGATGAAAAAAAAAAAAGAAAGAGGATGAGGATAAATAAAAAGTGAGGAAGTAAAATGGGCTTTTTATTGGGGATAGAGGGACTTGAACCCTCACGATTTAAAAATTCGACGGATTTTCCTCTTACTATAAATTTCATTGTAGTCGGTATTGACATGTAAAATGGGACTCTCTCTTTATTCTCGTCCGATTAATCTTATAAAGATCTATCAAACTCTGAAATGAATCATTTGATCACTGAATATTCGAATTCGATTCTTTTTTCAACTTCAATTAGAATTGATTCACAATAACTCTTCCATTTTTCATATATTTTTTCATTTATATTATTCTATTCTAGAATAATTAGAATAATAGAATTCATAAATCAATTCTATTAGCTATTAGAATAGAAATAGAATATATAATGAATATATATATACTAAAATATAGAATTCTAATATTATATAATTAGAATATAAAGAAAGATAAGATTTCTATTTTCATATCTCATATATAGAGATACAGAATAGGATTCAATCTAAGATTTGGGTTGTGATTAATCGTTTGCTATGTCAATATGTATACGTACGTATTAGGTATATAAAGTTATCCTTTCTGTCATTTCAATAGAAGGATTTTAGCTACTAACGTAACGTAGTCAATTTCATTCGTTAGAACAGCTTCCATTGAGTCTCTGCACCTATCCCTTCTTATTCTCATTTTCCATCGTTTTTTCTCTCAAAACAAAGATTTGGCTCAGGATTGCCCATTTTTAGTTCCAGGGTTTCTCTGAATTTGGAAGTTACCACTTAGCAGGTTTCCATACCAAGGCTCAATCCAATCAAGTCCGTAGCGTCTACCAATTTCGCCATATCCCCCTTTCCTTTGAGACAAGGATCCAGTTGGAATTCCATCCAACTCTTTCATTTATCTTGACACTCTTTAATTCATTAGGTAATGATTCCTATATCGAAAAAGTGTATGCTGCTATTTTATTTTTTTGCCCACCCTCTATTCTATATTCTATCATTTCATCTATATTGGATGAACCTTATTTGTTTCAATACGAAATGATTTTATCATTGATGTATCCGCAATTCAATATGGATAGATATATACCACATATATATATATGACTTTCCTCCTCCTTCATTTTTACAGTGCAGCTTGGAGTAGTGGAACGGTCTATATTCATTCTTTTTTTTCATTTCAAAATATAAAAATATAATTTCATTGATATATTGATATTTTATTTTCATATATATGAATATGGAATAGAATTTCTATTTAGATCTAGTATATACTAGTATATATCTAAATAGAATCTCAAATATATAACAAAAAATATATAACATATAACTAAAAAAGAGAATAAATTTTAAATTTAAATAATCAAAATAAACAATAAATGAAATAAAAAAAGAAGAAGAATCACTAAGTAATAGTTAAGATCCGATAGTTTCCTGTATTCCTATACACTATTGCTCTTATATGCGCCCGCTTAGCTCAGAGGTTAGAGCATCGCATTTGTAATGCGATGGTCATCGGTTCGATTCCGATAGCCGGCTCTTTTTCTTTATCGATTTTTTTCTTTCCATGATTTAAAATCTCTACTCTCGCTTTCTCTAAATGTCGAGTCACCGATCTATTATGTCATGGTAACTTGCAGCTATAGCTATGAATAAAAAAGTTGACTAGATCAATTAGATCTCTACAGAAGAAATTGGAAAACGTAACCTTCGTTTGAATTTCCTATGTATATATATATAGGAAATCC